CTGGTCAAGTGATCCTGCGCCGAAAATGAATGGGACTAAGTAATTTGCCGAAGCTGTGGGATGTTTATACATCGGTAGGGGAGCGTTCTGTATTAGTTTGAAGCATTAGCGAAAGCGGGTGTGGACAAAACAGAAGTGAGAATGTCGGCTTAAGTAGCGAAAACATTGGTGAGAATCCAATGCCCCGAAAACCTAAGGATTCCTCCGGAAGGTTCGTCCGCGGAGGGTGAGTCAGGACCTAAGGCGAGGCTGAAAAGCGTAGTCGATGGATAACAGGTTAATATTCCTGTACTGTTTATTATTGATATCGAGGGACGGAGAAGGCTAAGCTAGCCGGATGTTGGTTACCGGTTTAAGTATTAAAGGTATAGACGAATAGCGAAAATATTCTGAGCTAAAATACAAGTACAAAGTGCTAAGGCACTAAAGTAGCTGATGTCATACTTCCTAGAAAAGCTCGAAATATCTTAAATAATAAATGCCTGTACCCTAAACCGACACAGGTAGGTAGGTAGAGTATACTAAGGGGCGCGAGATAACTCTCTCTAAGGAACTCGGCAAAATAGCCCCGTAACTTCGGGAGAAGGGGTACCCTTCAAAAGGGTTGCAATAACCAGGCCCAAGCGACTGTTTATCAAAAACACAGGTCTCCGCTAAGTCGTAAGACAATGTATGGGGGCTGACGCCTGCCCAGTGCCGGAAGGTTAAGGAAGCTGGTCAGCTTTATAGTAAAGCTAGCAACTGAAGCCCCGGTGAACGGCGGCCGTAACTATAACGGTCCTAAGGTAGCGAAATTCCTTGTCGGGTAAGTTCCGACCCGCACGAAAGGCGTAACGATTTGGGCACTGTCTCGGAGAGAGACTCGGCGAAATAGACTTGTCTGTGAAGATGCGGACTACCTGCACCTGGACAGAAAGACCCTATGAAGCTTTACTGTAGCTTGGAATTGGGTTTGGGCTTTTCTTGCGCAGGATAGGTGGGAGGCTAAGAAAATAATCTTGCGGGATTATTAGAGCCAATGGTGAGATACCACTCTGGAAAAGCTAGAATTCTAACCTTGAAAGCCGTTATCCGGCCAAGGAACAGTTTCAGGTAGGCAGTTTGACTGGGGCGGTCGCCTCCTAAAAAGTAACGGAGGCGTGCAAAGGTTCTCTCAGGCTGGTCGGAAATCAGTCGTAGAGTGTAAAGGCATAAGAGAGCTTGACTGTGAGACCTACAAGTCAAACAGAGACGAAAGTCGGCCTTAGTGATCCGGCAGTACCGAGTGGAAGGGCTGTCGCTCAACGGATAAAAGTTACTCTAGGGATAACAGGCTGATCTCCCCCAAGAGTTCACATCGACGGGGAGGTTTGGCACCTCGATGTCGGCTCATCGCATCCTGGGGCGGTAGTACGTCCCAAGGGTTGGGCTGTTCGCCCATGAAAGCGGTACGCGAGCTGGGTTCAGAACGTCGTGAGACAGTTCGGTCCATATCCGGTGTAGGCGTTAGAGTATTGAGAGGATTTCTCCTTAGTACGAGAGGACCGGGAGAGACGTACCTCTGGTGTACCAGTTATCGTGCCAACGGTAAACGCTGGGTAGCTAAGTACGGAAAGGATAACCGCTGAAAGCATCTAAGTGGGAAGCCAACCTCAAGATGAGTACTCTTATTGTTTTAAACAAGTAAGGTCACGGCAAGACTAGCCGTTATATAGGTATTAAGTGTAAGTGCAGTAATGTATTAAGCTGAGATATACTAACAGACCGAGGACTTGACTAATATTTGTTGTAATAAAAAATAAGTTTTTAGGCTTATGCTTTGGTGCATATAGCACAGTGGAACCACACCGATCCATCTCGAACTCGGTTGTTAAACGCTGTAGCGGCAATAATACTTAAGGGGGAGCCCTTTGGGAAAGTAGCTCAGTGCCAAAGCTATATATAGAATACAGTTAAACAAGTTCATGTCTTATTTTTGTATTAAATAATACAAAAATAAGACATGAACTTGTTTAATTATCTATTTTAATATTTATTTTTTGTTTATTTGTTAAATATCTAATAACATTATCATCGAATCTTAATGACTTTTCAAATGATTGTACAAGTTGCCCGTTACCTTCATAGTTAACTTGCACATAAATACCATCATGATAATCATTTATGGGATAACTAAGATGACGTCTTCCTCTATGCTGTAATACTATATTTTTAGCACCTCCATTTGTTAACATGCTTTTATAGTCATTGATAACCGACAATGTTATATCTTCATTTAAATCAGATTTTAAGATGTAAACAGTTTCGTAACTGGTTAGTTGAAGATCCTGAATATTTTCTGCTTGTAACATTTTCTCTACCTTTAATTTTTATGTTATTATTTATGTACTATAACCACTAATTTGAATTCTGACAGCTTCAGAAATGACTGGAATATTAGAATATTTTCCCTGTACTGCTTTGACTACTGAATAAGTAATGGTAGATAAAACAAACCAAAACATCATATTACAGACCATCAATCCGATAAAGCTAATTCTAAATTCTATAGGAAAAGCTCGAAAAACTGCTCCAAATAAGGATCCAACTAAGAACAGTAAGATTGATTGCATTGAATTAAACCTAACCAGCTGGTGCACAGGGATAGGACTTTTATTTCTTACTAAAACATAATAAAGTGCAAAAAAGGTTACTAATCCTAAAATTGCATGATTCATATAAAAAATCAGCATTGGCAATATTATTTTTTTATATAAAGGTATTGCTGCTACCGGATAATCAGGCAAAACATATTGCCCAAAGTTTTGTAGTCCTTCAAAAAGTGGCAAGTAATAAGGAATAGTTGACACTAAGCGGATACTAAGTCGAGTCTTACTTTCAGTATTGTTAATCTTCTTATTTAATGTAATATATTTATATACTCTCTGAATAGCGAGTTTAGAAGTCACTACTAGTAATATAGTGATGAGTCCAAACGTAAATAGTCTAATCATGAAATTTTTAATTAGTAGCAAAATTTACTAAATTTTTTTAGATTTGATATCACCTTAATAAGATGTAAAAAAACTTTTTCTAATTTAATAAGCTGTAATTGCTGTAATCTATTAAAAAACTTTCCAAATTTTAAAATAGTCTTTATTAAGAGTATATAGGATTAATAATAATGAAACAATCACTTAGCCTTCCACATTTTGAGAATAGGGACTCGGATAGCCTAATAATAGGAGGAAAAATTTTTAATTCTAGATTAATGCTTGGGACGGGAAAATATAAAAACTTACAGGATGCAGTTAAAAGTATAAATTGTAGTGAAGCCAATATAGTTACAGTAGCTATTAGAAGGGCTCAAAATACTAAAAATCTCGGTCGCAGCAATCTTATCGATGGCTTAGATTGGTCTAATTTATGGATTTTGCCTAACACAGCTGGCTGTGAAAATGTAGAAGAAGCAGTACGTATAGCAGCTTTAGGACGTGAGATTGTTAAGAAGTTAGGTCAAATAGATAATAATTTTATTAAATTAGAAGTCATTCCAGATCCTCATTATTTATTTCCAGATCCAATTGGAACTTTGAAAGCTGCAGAATATCTCGTGAAACAAGGTTTTATCGTAATGCCGTATATTGGAGCTGATCCTGTACTAGCAAAACAATTGGAAAATATTGGATGTGCTACAGTTATGCCGTTAGCCTCACCAATAGGTTCTGGACAAGGGATAAAAAATTTACTTAACTTGAAAATTATTATAGAGAATGCAACAATTCCTGTTATTATAGATGCAGGAATTGGTACTCCTAGTGAAGCAGCTAAAGTAATGGAAATGGGTGCCTCAGGTGTATTAGTAAACACAGCAATAGCTCGAGCACAAAATTCACAACAAATGGCTAGAGCTATGAGTCTTGCTGTGAAATCTGGTAGATTAACTTATACTGCAGGTAGAATGGCTGTTAACGAAACAGCTAATCCAAGCTCGCCTGTACTTGGTATATCCAAGTAGAAAAAATCTTATGTTTTAGGAAATAAAAAGTTGATTTTAATAATTGATAACTATGACAGTTTCACATATAACTTAGCGCAGTGCGTTGGAGAATTGGGGCATGATGTATTGGTTTGTCGTAATGATGAAATTGACATCGACACAATAAGGCAGTTCAATCCTCAAAAAATTATAATATCTCCTGGACCTGGAAAACCCAGTGACTCTGGTATATCATTAAATGTAATATCTTCTTTCTCTGACTCTATACCAATATTAGGCGTTTGCTTAGGACATCAAAGTATTGGCTATTTAAATGGAGGTAATGTAATTAAAGTTTCTGAAATTATGCATGGAAAGACCTCAGAAATATACCATAATAATGAAGACTTATTTAAAGAACTTCCTAATCCTTTTACTGCTACGAGATATCATAGCCTTATTATTGATAATATTAATTTCCCTAGTAGCTTAGCCATAACAGCTTGGACAAAGAATAATATTATTATGGCTTGTCGTCATAAGCATAACCCAATGCTAAGGGGAATTCAATTTCATCCAGAAAGCCTGTGGACATTACATGGCAAGCGTCTTTTAAGAAATTTTTTAGAATGTAAATAAAATATTTGTTAGATTTTTGAGCTAATCTTAGATATTTTTAACAGTTCTTCCTCGAATATTAACTGAGCTCTATTTGTGACCCCGCCTATATAATAGTAGCAACTCTTTTCTATAATCCATATTTGAGAGTAAGAAATATAGCTTGCACTAATACTTATTATTAAAAAAAAGAAGCTCGTATATATAAGGGGTATGCCTGGATCACTTTTAATTTGTAAGCCTGTGCTAGCTATAGTATTGAGAAAAGTAATATTGCTATTGTTAATAGTATAACTTTCTCCTATGCTAACAGACATTATATTTTCACCATTTCTATTATATATTGCTGCTTTTCCTTGTAAATCAGATAATACGATTGAGAGTTGCTTTTCTTGCTCGTTAGCAAGTACACCAATCCATATTTTATTATTATTGGGTAGCAGAACTTCTTTCAGTGGAATTTGGACAATCTTCTCACTGTTGATTCTAAATCGAATTGCAATAATATCCCAGTCTGTCTGGTAAATTGTCAAGCCTTGAAACTGTAAAGGTTTGTTTACGTAAATTGTCGATTTTTTTAACTCTTGTCCTTCTGGATTTAGTACTGATATATCTGAAAAAAATTGACTGATAGAATTATCTTCGTTGTATTCTATTTCAAAATTGTTGACTCTAGCAGAAAATTCTTGAGGAATATAGCTAAATTGACCGGAAGCAATAATATTCTGTAATCGAAATAACTCGCCAGCTGGAACCATTTCTTGAGCATTGAAGCCACTGACTAAACCTAATACAGACCCTACCAGAAGTAAAATGATACTTCCATGTACAAAGATAGGAGCTAACCTACCCAACAAACCTTTATAACCATAAATAGACATGCCTTGCTGAAATATATGGTAATTAGAGTACTGTAGACAAGATGCTACTAGATCAAGTGTAGTTGCCTTAATTTTTTGGCTCCCTGTGAATTTTTTAAATTGGTTGGGATTCTTGTAAAAATGCCATCTTCTTGCATTCTGTAAAGACGGTATTTGTCTCGATACACTACAAGTAAATAAACTAAGACTAAAAACAAATAAAAGCGCTAAAAACCACCAAGTCGTATAAACATGATCTAGTCCAAGAATTTGTATGCTTTTCCAACTTAATATCTTATAGTATGTATTGGAAAAAGCATAATGCGTTTGGTAAAATGCAATTTCTTTGTTTTGTTCAATAATAGTTCCTACAACGCTAAAAATAGCAATAAGCAGCAACAGTACTATAGAAAATTGTAAGTTACTGAAGAGTCTTAACAAATGCCATCTAATATCTTTTCTATTAAATCTTAAATCAAGCTGTATTTTCATAATTGTTAAAATGAAAAAATTTATAATAATATATCAGTAATTTTACAAACATATATTTAAATATGTCAGAAATAGTTGTTTTTATTACTTATGGATACTAAGTTGTGCCCTTGTTTTAATCATGGCGGATAATTTTTTTGGATGATTACTTATAGATTTAATTTCTATATTATAAACTGACACTAATTTCAATAAACGAGTTACCAATATAATCATTTATAAATAGTTATAATACTTGGTATAATAAACCTTTGTTTAAATCAGTATTACTTTTAATAACCACTCAATATTATATTATATAAAATAAATATAGTTGCATTTTGATAATTTACACTGCACGTAGACTTAGGTGTTTATGCCTTAAGAAAAGAGAAAGGTCTATGTTCTTTATTGCTCAATTTAAAATATTTTACTAATTAGTCTATATAAAACCAGTTACCTTTCTAAAACAATAGATTAATAAAATTTGAGCACATATTAATACTTTCTAGTTTTAATTTATCAGGTTTAACAAATAAGTTGTCCGCTTGTTTTGTAACTATCTTTACTGTATGTATTTCGCATGATGAACTGTTTATTTTCTTGTAAATTCTCGACAATCTGTCTTAGTTATGCTGTTCAAGTATTAATAATTTGTTTTTTTTAAAATATATGTGATACACATAGATCGCACAAATTTTTTATTTAGAACTGATTGACTAAATCAAAAAAGACTTAATTATTTGAAAAGACACTAGCAAGTAGCGAAAAAGTTCCAGCGCTTAATAACACTGTCCCGCTAAAAGGAGCCCATAGATTATTCCAAAAAGAAAAGTATTTAAACTCTAGAAAATTGGATGAAAAGATGCTACCTATAATGATAGGAAAAGTATATCCTATGCTGTAAATCACTATAAATAGCAATCCTATGAAAATTTTTTGTATAGAATTGATCCAGATTAGCAACGTAATGAAAATTGGTGTGCTGCACGAAGAAATTGCAATACCAACACCAACACCGCTTAAATACATTTTTATATAATACTTATTACTAGTAAATACACTATTAAAGTTGGGACTCTCTAGAGGAACTATGTTTAATAAATTAAGCCCCATATATATAATAATAATTGCTGAAATTATAGGTATGCCATTAAAAAACTGTGAGTAAGTTTTCGCTAGTAACGTTGCCACAATACCTAAAGTTACAAAACTAGAAATGGTCCCGAAACAAAAGATAAACAGATTTTTGATTTTATTAATGGATTTCAACTTTTGATTCTCTCCTGAAATATATAAAATACAAATAGGCAATATTGATATGATACAAGGGCTTAAGCTAGTAAATAAGCCAGAAAGAAAAACAAAGCTAAAGCTTGTCACGTTTAAATGATTAAGTTGGTAGAGAGTAATACTGTTAATAAGATGTTGGCTATTATATATGAATAAATCAAGCTTCATTATTTGATAAATTTATTTAAATTATTTATAAGTGATTAGACTCCCCAGGTAGGACTTGAACCTACGACCAATCGGTTAACAGCCGATTGCTCTACCACTGAGCTACTGAGGATTGCAGGCATATATACCGATTATATCAGAAATAACTTAGTTTTTCTATATTTCTATTTCAATAAAAGATACAAATAAAGCTCATTTATATTAACTGTGCTTTACTTATATCTAATTATTTATTTTTTATTTAGACAGTGGCAAGATCACTAACCATTCCCAAGAATAGAGCAGGGTCTCCAGCCTTAGGCCTTTGCTCTTGGGGTCTAAACTGACGAACAGGTCCTTGCCAAATAAATTGAGGCATTCCGAATTTTTCTTTAAAGTCAGCTCCATACCTTGGAGTTTTTAAATTAAAAGGCATCTCTCCTTTACTTCTTTGCGCTATAATCCTTCTTCTTTGATAAGGTACAATAGAATCACCAAAATTTTCTTCATATTCGTCGCTATCTAAGAGCATATTAATGAAACTTTCAAGACCTTTAGACGCAATAATGACAGACCAGGCTAATTTTTCTCTTTCATTATAGACATCTCTACCTAGTATTCTTTGAACACAGATTTCAACGAATCTATAGTTATTATTGACATCATAGTTTAACTTACGAAATGATTCTGATAAAACTAAGCCTCTAATAAAGTCTTTAATTCTAATCTGATTGAATCTTAGTTGAGACTCTAAATTTGAGTTTGATGTACTACTTAAAATTTGATGTTCACTAAATATTTGTCGATAAGCAGCCCAAATTACTTCGTCCATTTCTACCGAGCTAGGTAGATTATCTGTATTATAAGCTCTAGGTTGTTCTTCGCCTGGGGATACCTCGTAGCCATCTACGCGTTGATTTTGTGTAGATAGTGAATATTTGAGTAATGGAATAGACATCTTAAGTCTCCAGAATTACGTCTTTACCTTTTACAAGGTATAATATTTTATAGGATATACTAATACTTTTTCATAAGAATATTTATTTATTAAATTTTCTTGAAACTGTATTTTATTAATAATTAATATAGACTAGTCCACAATTAGTAACTTTGTGTAACTATGCAAAAAAAGTATACTACGAAAATGGAGTTCGTAACAAAAAAAGAATTTTTATATTCTATAATTGTCGATATTTTTAGAGTATTTCTTTACTATCAGACATTTTTTCAAATAAGTCTTAAACTTGCTGTAAAAATTTTATGCACTATGAACATCTCTAACCAACTAAGTCTTGAACAAGAGTTTGAATTAGTTTTATACAAACAAAAAATCGAGCAACTAGATCTTCAACAGTCAAGAAAGTTACTTTCAGAAACACTGAAAACAATGCTGCTAAAAGATAATATCATTAAGTATGTAATAAAAAATTCTCACTTTCGACAGTAAATATTACAGATTATTACTTTGTTAGCTATTTATATCTTGATACATTTTATATTGTACTTTCGATACTAATACATCGGCTTGTCAATTTACTTGACAGCTGAAACAGTGAAGTCCTTCATTATAATAGGGAGAGTTCAATGCTTGACGCATTTTCCAGAGTTGTAGTAAATTCCGACGCTAAAGCTGCATACGTAGGCGGTAGTGATCTACAAGCTCTAAAAAAATTTATCGCAGATGGTAACAAGCGTTTAGATTCTGTTAATGCAATTGTTTCTAACGCTAGCTGCATCGTTTCTGATGCTGTTTCTGGAATGATTTGTGAAAATCCTGGTCTAATTGCACCTGGTGGAAACTGCTATACTAATCGTCGTATGGCTGCCTGTCTACGTGATGGCGAAATAATTTTACGTTATGTTTCCTACGCTCTTCTTGCTGGAGATCCTTCTGTACTTGAAGATCGTTGCCTTAATGGTCTTAAAGAAACTTATATCGCTTTAGGTGTACCTACTAACTCTTCTGTAAGAGCTGTAAGTATTATGAAAGCAGCAGCAGTTGCATTCATTACTAACACTGCTTCTCAACGTAAAATGGCAACAGCAGATGGCGATTGCTCTGCTTTAGCTTCTGAAGTAGCTAGCTATTGCGACAGAGTAGCTGCAGCTATTAGCTAAAAGCTTGGAACACCTTAAGGCAGTAAGCCTGAAAAGTATTTAACATAAGTACTTAATCCATTTAGGAGAAAAACATGAAATCAGTTATTACTACTACGATTAGTGCAGCAGACGCTGCTGGTCGTTTCCCGTCCAGTTCAGATCTTGAATCAGTTCAAGGTAATATTCAACGTGCAGCAGCTCGACTAGAAGCAGCTGAAAAATTAGCTAGCAACCATGAAGCAGTTGTTAAAGAAGCTGGTGATGCTTGTTTCGCTAAATACTCTTACTTGAAAAATCCAGGTGAAGCTGGTGATAGTCAAGAAAAAGTAAATAAATGCTATAGAGATGTAGATCATTACATGCGTCTAGTTAACTACTGCTTAGTTGTTGGTGGTACTGGTCCAGTAGATGAATGGGGCATTGCTGGTGCTCGTGAAGTTTACCGTACTTTAAATTTACCAACTTCTGCTTACGTAGCATCCTTTGCGTTTGCTCGTGACAGACTTTGTGTTCCACGTGATATGTCTGCTCAAGCAGGTGTTGAATATGCTGGTAACTTAGATTATATTATCAACTCTCTATGCTAATATACTAATTAAATTTAGTAAAAAAAAGCAAGCAATTATATTTGCTTGCTTTTTTTTTACTTATATTGATATTCATTTTTAATATCGTTGTATACTTAGTTTTACCATTTAAAATAAGTATGGGAGTTTAAAATGAATTTAGAAATAATGCAAAATTTTCTTGTGAATTTTGCATTCGGTGGCTTGCTTACTGCGATGTTAGTTTACTGGAGTAGTTTAGCCTTTCCGGGAATTTTTGGATTAAATAAACTAGCAAGTTTTATTACATTGTTTGTTAATATTGCACTCGTATTGACACTGTCTTCTAGATGGTTTACTAATGGATATTTTCCTCTAAGTAACTTATATGAATCCCTCTTGTTTCTATCTTGGGGATTAACATTTGTTCACTTGTTTATTGAAAGTAAAACAAAAAGTAGACTAATTGGAGCTATAGCAATTCCTGTTGCAATGTTTGTAACTGCTTTTGCTAGCCTTGCGCTTCCAGTAGAGATGCAAAAAGCTTCGCCATTAGTACCAGCTTTAAAATCAAATTGGTTAATGATGCATGTTAGCATTATGATGCTTAGTTACTCAATACTAATCTTAGGGTCATTATTATCTATTCTATTTCTAATTATTACAAAAGGAAAAGATATTGATATTAACCTAAAAGGCAGTTCTGTAGGAACAGGTTCGTATAAAATGAAAAATTCTGATACAGTGCCATCTTTGATATTTTCTTCTCAATCAAGCGTTGTCCAAGAACAATCTAATATACTTACAAATAGTACTAGGATGAATTTACTAGAAAGTATTGATAATTTAAGTTATCGGACTATCGGATTAGGTTTCCCTCTGTTGACAATAGGCATAATTGCTGGAGCAGTTTGGGCTAATGAAGCTTGGGGATCATACTGGAGCTGGGATCCAAAAGAAACTTGGGCATTAATAACTTGGTTAATTTTTGCTTCATACTTACATTCTAGAATCACCAAGTCTTGGCAAGGAAAAAAACCAGCTATACTAGCTTCTTTAGGTTTTGTAGTTGTTTGGATCTGTTATTTAGGAGTGAACTTTTTAGGTAAGGGTCTTCACAGTTATGGTTGGCTTACTTAATTATTATCTTTAAAGAATTATATCAAATCTTGTTATCTTTAATTTAAATTGTCTGCTGTAGACGCCTACAGTGCAAACACGATACTCTATATTATTCAAATACTATTAAACTTTTATGAATATTTTATTTGTTTTGTCTTCAGTTCCTCACACATCTCCATGGTCTACTCAAGTAGCAATGGTAATGATTACCTGTAATTTGTTAGCTATAATTGCAGGAAGATATGCTATTAAAGTTAGAGGCCTAGGTCCTTCAATCCCTGTCTCAGGTGTTGAAGGATTCGGTCTTCCTGAGTTATTAGCTACAACGAGCCTTGGACATGTTATTGGTGCTGCTTCAATTCTTGGATTAAGCAATGTTGGCTTAATTTCTTAGAATATCTAAATTTGAAAGATAGCACATTGTTGTAAATATAAAATTTAAGTGCTATCTTTCTTCTCAGATTTCGTAAAATGCGCCCATTCTACGAAATTTCTCATACCTTTTTGCCTTTAAAACCTGCTTGTCCAGCTTTGATAGAGAGTCTAATTGTTTTATTAGTTCTTGCCTTAAAGATTTAGAAGCAGTATTGGGATCCGCTTGTGCACCACCTAGAGGCTCTTTTAATATTTCATCAACAATTCCTAGAACTTTTAAATCCTGAGAAGTAATTTTGAGTGCTTCAGCAGCAGCAAGAGATTCCTTGCTATTCTTCCATAGAATTGCCGCACAGGCTTCAGGAGTAGCAACTGTATAGACAGCATACTCTAGCATGAGTATACTATCTCCTATGCCAATACCTAGAGCCCCACCAGATCCACCTTCACCAATAACAGTACAAATTATAGGTACTTCAAAAGAGAACATATCTCTTAAATTTACAGCAATAGCTTCACCCTGCCCTAGCTCTTCAGCTTTTAATCCAGCCCAAGCGCCAGGGGTATCAATAAATGTTAATATAGGCATGCCGAATCTGTTAGCATGTCTCATAAGCCTTAGAGCTTTCCTGTAACCGCCGGGAGCAGGCATACCAAAATTTCGTGCAACATTTTCTTTAGTACCTCTTCCTCTTTGATGTCCAATAAACACAATACTACGTCCATTGATCTTACCTATACCACCGACTAATGCCGGATCGTCAGCGCCTCCCCTATCTCCATGTAATTCAATCCATTCATCTAAAATATGTGGAATGTAGTCTAGTGTTGTAGGTCTTTCAGATTGTCTAACTAGGTGTAATCGTTGTAGCGGAGTTAAACTGCTAAAAATTTCTTTTTGAAGTTTAATTAATTGATCTTCAAAAAGATTTATCTTACGATTGATAATTTCATCGTTTTTGGGAGCTAACTTTTTCAATTCTTCAACTTTGCCCTCTAGTTCTGCTATAGGCCGCATGAAATCAGGTATCACTGGTTTGCGATTGCTAGTAATCATAAAATTCTTGAGGATATTTATTATTCTTTAAAATTTTCTAATTGTAGCCTGAAAAACAGGCTAAGATATGACATTTGTTCTGTGAAATCGACCAAGTTATTTGATAACTTAAGCATGTTACCTATAAGATAGTATAGACCATAGAATAGTTTAGGATCATCAAATCTTTGAGAGATTCTTGTAGTTGCCCTTATTAAATCATCATAGTTAAGTCCTCTTTCACCTTTTAAATAACCTAAATTGCATATAATTTGGCTATTGTCACAAGTTCGAGACAACGGGCCATTTTTAATAGTAGAATAGTCTGCAGATATTTTATTAAATGGAATTATATCAATAATAGTATCATTTAGAAGTCCTGTCTGATTCGTTTCTATTAATGATGTCTTTGGAATTATTGTACTAGAAGACTTTATTTCAACGCTAGTCAGAATACTATTAGAAGATTGACTGACACCTATAACTTTTCCAACTGGTAACCCTCTTAATCTCACAGATGTACCTTCCTGAATTCCGTAAGCACTGTCAAATTCGATAAAGGCTTTGTAGCTGTGATGTTTACTGTTTCTATTAATGATCTGCCATGTACTGATTGACAAGAAGGTTATACTTCCTAAAAAACAAGCACCTATAAATTCTTTGTGAGCATCTCTATACTGTGTTTTCATAGTATCTTAATGCAGCTCATATCTTGTTATCTCCTCAAATACAATTAAGTCGATTTACTGTAAAATTTTGTTGTGAACTTTTATTTTTGAAGGAGATAAGTTGCAATTGATACTTGACCTACTAATAGAATGATTAATATCTTGTTTGTTACTTCTGTTGTTTTCTATTGCAGTTTGAATCTCGTATATATACATAACCATTGATGTTATGTTACTTAATTGCCTAATGTTATTTCCTATACCAATACCTGAAGCACCATACAAGAAAGAGATTGGAGCTGTTAATGCAGAAATTCCAGAAGCAGAAACAATAGGCATATTACTATTTTGCGATATTGCATATGTCGAGGAACATGTTGAGGCAGCTCTTCCGATAATTCCAGATAAATCACCGTTCTTAGAAAGACTAGTACTTTTTCCCTCCGTTTGGACTATATCTACTCCTATTCTTTCTAGATCTCGTGTTAATTCAATTTGTTCTTCTACACGTAATACGTGAGGAATCGTTACACATAATGTTGTGTTAGGTAAGGAATATTTTGTATCTTTGCTAATGTTCATAATTTCTTTGGAACTAAATAGGCGCCCTTGTTCATAAAATGAATCATAATTTCCTATCTCTAAAATTTGAACATCGGCTTTTTGACATTTGATTAATGTTTGGGCAGAAATAGATGATACACATATAGGTATTGTACTATTAGACCGTAGTTCATTTATTATATTTATATCAGCTGCGATATCTACATATGTTGCTTTAGCTATCTCGGCAGCTTGAGTCATTTGTTTAACTTTTTTCATGTTAAAATTATTTAAGCCTGTGATAACTTTAAGAGCTAGCTTATTAGTAAAGTCATTAGTAATACTTGAAGAGATTGTCATAATCAGTTTAATTTGTTTATATTGAATAATTCCAAAGAGCAGTGATGAGATAAATGATCTTTGGAATTATGTTGTTTTTTAGGATGTTGTTATTCGAAATATCTAGTAAGCTAGACCCATACTACGTGTAGTTTCTGCGCCAAGATAAACTCTGACGCTTAAAAAGTCAGTAGGACATGCCGTTTCACATCTTTTGCATCCTATACAATCTTCAGTTCTTGGCGCAGATGCAATTTGTTTTGCTTTGCAGCCATCCCATGGTACCATTTCTAATACATCACAGGGACAAGCTCTAACACATTGTGTACAACCAATACATGTATCATAAACTTTAACACTATGAGCCATAATAAAACTCCAATTTTAATTTAGTTGTAGGGTTTCTTTGAAATCTAGAAAATAGGATATATTTATACTAAGTAGGTAAGATAACATAATTACTAATAGACTCTTATACATTACAAATTATAATTGCAATACAATTACTTAATAAGTTGCAACTATATCATTTGAATAAGTAGGACTGGTTTCGTCTATATTAGCCTCTGAAGGTGGAACAACTTGCCAAAATTGCGGAAGATATAAGTTCCATTTTTCTAAGACAGTATGAGCTTTTAAACTACCTGTTTTAGCAGCATGATTTTCAATTAAGTTTCTCAGTTGTTGTTCACCAGCTTGCGTTACTATTCGTTGTACTTTTACAATTTCAGAGTTTACTCTGTCGATAAAGTTATTATCTTCATCTAAAAAATAAGCAAGTCCACCAGTCATGCCAGCTCCTACATTTCTGCCTGCTTTTCCTAAAACTACAATAACTCCACCAGTCATATATTCACAAGCATGATCACCTACACCTTCAACTACACTTGCAGCTAAAGAATTTCTTACTGCAAAACGTTCACCAGCTTGACCTTGAGCAAATAAAAATCCACCTGTTGCTCCATACAAGCAAGTGTTACCTATAATAACTTGATTATTATCTTCATAGTTAATTCCAGCTGGAGGGACTATAACAATACTTCCCCCATTCATTCCTTTCCCGACATAATCATTAGCTTCGCCCATAAGCTTTAAGTTAACACCTGGAGCTAAAAATGCACCAAAGCTTTGCCCTGCAGAACCATAAAAATTTAATTTAATAAGCCCTTTGAATCCAGTATTACCGTAATTCTTGGCAATAATACCAGACAATCGTGTTCCAACTGTTCTATTTGTGTTGGCTATTTTAAAATGTTTGGTAATCTCGGTTTCTGATTTAATAGCATTACTAACTTCTGATATTGCTAAAATGTCATCATCCATAACTGGACCATTTGTATGCACAGAATCAAACTTGCTCCAATTATAATTATTAATATTAATTAATGTATCTAGTTTAATTCCATTAGTTTTCGTTAAATTAATATCTTTATTTTTTATTAATAAATGATTTTGCCCAGTAATCTCGTCAAGACTTTTATATCCCAGACTAGCTAAAATCTCTCTCACTTCATTACCAATAAATAAAAAGAAATTAACTAAAGCTTCTGGAACTCCTGAAAATCTTGCTCTTAACTCCTCTCTTTGTGTAGCAACACCAACAGGACACTTGTTAGTATGGCAAATTCTGGCCATAATACATCCAGTAGCAATCATCGCGACTGTCCCAAAACCAAATTCTTCAGCACCCATAACAGCGGCTAAAACTATATCTGAACCTGTTCTTAATCCGCCGTCTACTCTGAGAGTTACACGATCTCGTAGTTGATTTTCTGCTAGTAATTTATGGACTTCACTTAAGCCTAGTTCCCAAGGAGACCCGGCATGTTTGATAGAACTTAAAGGAGAAGCTCCAGTTCCACCATCATGTCCGGATATTTGAATAATATCTGCATTACCTTTCGCAACGCCAGCAGCAATTGTACCTATACCAATCTCGGAGACTAGTTTAACAGAAATCTTAGCCTTGGGATTAATTTGATGCAAGTCAAAAATTAGTTGCGATAAGTCTTCAATTGAGTAAATATCGTGATGTGGAGGAGGAGAAATTAATGGAACTCCCGGCTTACATTTTCTTAGTGTAGCAATATATGGACTTATTTTTTTGCCAGGAAGTTGTCCTCCTTCTCCAGGCTTTGCACCTTGAGCAATTTTAATTTCTAACTGTTTTGCATTCATTAAGTATTCAGGTGTAACACCAAAACGCCCTGAAGCAATTTGTTTAATTGCAGAGCTAGCTGTGTCACCATTTTGTAATCCTTTTAAGTGCGGCAATAGCGGCGAATTCCCAGCACTATTGACGTCATTTAGTACCTCAAATCGAATAGGATCTTCTCCACCTTCTCCAGAATTAGATTTTCCTCCAATACGATTCATAGCAATAGCCAAAGTTTCATGGGTCTCCCTAGATAAGGCTCCCAATGACATTCCTCCTGTACAGAACTTTTGTAAAATATCTTCTATACTTTCAACTTCATTAATAGAGATTGGAATTCTATTACTTTGCAATTTTAATAAGTCTCTCAAAGCTGTTGGAGGTCTATTTTGTAATAAACTTTGGTAACTATTATAATAGTCAGCGTTATAACCTCTAACAGCTTGATGAAGAGCTTTAGACATTTCTGGATTATTAATATGGTATTCCCCCCCAGGTCGATACTGAACAAATCCATAATTTGCTAATTTCTTGGTTTTTACTTCTGAAAAAGCCTTAGAATGAATATTAACTGTCTCTTGTCCTAATTCTAATACACTCAAGCCACTAATTTGAGAGGTAGTTCCTTTAAAAGCTAGATTAACAACTTCAGAACCTAATCCTAAAATTTCAAAAATTTGTGCACCATGATAGCTTGATAATAAGGAAATTCCCATTTTTGAAAGAATTTTTAATAAGCCAGCTTCTACAGCTTTTTTATAATTGGCTTGAGCTTCTTGTATATTACAAGCAGGTATTCTACCTCTAGACATAAGCATCTTTGTTTTTGGGTTGGACCACCAATGCCTTGCCGTCTCAAATGCTAAGTATGGGCAAACTGCACTAGCTCCATAGCCTATTAAGCAAGCGAAATGGTGAGTGCTCCAGCACTGCGCTGTCTCAACTAAAATAGAAGCCTCTTGTCTTAATCTCTTATTAATTAAATGATGGTGTACTGCTCCAACAGCTAGTAATGGAGGAATTGAAACTTTCTCTGGTTCTAGATTATTGTTCTTATCAGTTAAAATTAAAATGTTATTACCATCAAGTATTGCTTGACTAGCATCTTCACACAATTGCTCAATTTGTTTCTTGAAATTATTAGGACCTTCTTCCAATCGGACAAAAGTGTTAATACGAACACAAGACAGCTTTGATTCGAAAATTGCATCAAGTTCCCCTTCATTAATTATTGGGGAGTCTAGTTTAATATGCTTAGCCAGAGTAGGTTGAGCATCTAATAAATTACTTTTGTGTCCAATTTGTATGGCTAAAGACATTACTAAACTTTCTCGCAGAGGGTCAATAGCTGGATTCGTTACTTGTGCGAATCTTTGTTTAAAATAATCATATAAAATATGTGATTTTTCGGACAGAACTGCTAAAGGAATATCATCTCCCATGCAAAAAGTAGGTTCTTTACCTTGACTTGCCATATGTTCGATCACAAGTTCAACATCTTCATTACTATAACCAAAAGCTGTTTGCAGTTGCATTAATTTCTTAATATCAACTTGCTGATCAGATAGGAAAGGCTTGTGCTCCAATATTTGTCTAGCCTCTTTGAGCAATTCCCCATATGGAAACTTAGTGGCCACAGAAATTTTGATTTCCTTGTTGTTTAATATTTTATGGGAGAATATGTCTACAGATATCATTTGACCTGGACCAAGACGTCCTTTTGATTTTACATTGCTTGGTTCAACCTGAACGACTCCACTTTCAGATGAGACAATAACAAGATTATCTTTTGTGATAACATATCTTGCAGGTCTTAAGCCATTACGGTCTAATGTTGCGCCAATAACTTTTCCATTAGTGAAAACAACTAGTGCTGGACCATCCCATGGTTCCTGTAAACCACTATAATACTCGTAAAAATCGGAAATTTCCGTGTTATTGGTAAATTCAGGCTGATTTTGAAAAGCTTCAGGTACTAAAATCATTAAAGCTTCTTCTGGACTTCTACCGGAAGCAATTAATAATTCAACAGCTGCATCTAAATTAGCGGAATCACTATTGTCTTTATTGGTGATAGGTTTTAATTCATGAATTCTATTTTCCCAAACTTTGCTTTCTAGTAGAGGTTCTCTAGATTGCATCCAATTTAAGTTACCAAGTAAAGTGTTAATTTCCCCATTGTGAGATACAAAGCGCATAGGCTGGGCGAGAGGCCATTTAGGCATTGTATTTGTACTAAATCGACGATGGTAAATGGCAAATGAACTAGTATATTCTGAATGATATAAATCTTGATAAAACTGCCCTAAAACTACTGATCTCATCATCCCTTTATAAATGACTGTATAGCATGATAAAGAGCAGATATAAAACTCATGAGCCCATTCTTTATTGTTAAGGCCAATATACTTTTCGATCTTCTTTCTTACTAAAAATAACTGTTGTTCCAACTCATCTTTCGATAAAGTTGATGATTTACAAAATACTTGTTCAACATGAGGCTTATTTAAATAAGCCTGTTGACCGAGTACATTTTCAACTGTAGGAACTAATCGCCATCCAACAACTTCTAGGTTTTCTTCTTGTAAAACATTTTCAATAATGGATTTTGATTCTTGTAATTTATGTGATGGTAGGAACAACATGCCAACACCGATACTATCATCTTCGTGAAATTTTATATTTTGTAGGCTCTTTTGAAATAATTTCCAAGGAATTGCAGTAGTTATGCCAGCTCCATCTCCAGAATCGCGATCTGCGCTACATGCTCCTCTATGCTCCATACAAGTTAAAGCTTCTAAAGCTTGGACAACAATTTTGTGGTTTGCAATATTATTCACATCTGCAATAAAACCTACCCCACAAGCATCTCTTTCTTTTTCAATAGAAATTAAGCTGGGAGAATTTGTGAGGCTGCTGGTAAGCTTTCTGGGTGCCTGCTCGACAATTTTTTGATTAAACATAATATTTTTCTTTGCAATAATCTAGATAAATAACTTTATTAAACAATAATTGGATGCTACATATGTTGGTGATATTAACATAGTGCTTGTTAATACTTTACGGGTTATCTTATAAATCTATTGTATAGACTGTAACTATACTTAATGTGCACATTACTATTTATTATATATTATCCATACAATGACAAGTATTATTATATCATCTAAAATGTTCGGGGAGTCTTAATTGGTAATTCTATTTATATATTTTCTACAGGCTTTATTATGAATCAGCATAACTCTTTAGATTCGAGTGACATAACTTATAAAACTGAAGAATTATTAGAAGCAACAACAAATAGATATAAAATCACAGTCCAAGTTGCTAACCGAGCTAAAAGAAGGAAATATGAAGATGTAGATATTATTGATGATCCTCAGGTTAAGCCAGTTATTAGAGCAATTTTGGAAATGGTAGATGAGATAACTCAGCCAGAAATTATTAATGATTAGTATAGAGAAGTTACATCTTAATATCTTTTAAAATAAAAATATATAATAGATTGTATATATATTCATAGAAGAATTATTTATGAGTTTTCTAACAACTTATAGAAGTTCAGTATTTCAAACACTAACTAGAATTGGTAACTTCACATTTAAAGTCATCAATCTAAATTAAGGAGACAGAATCTATGCTAGACGCATTTGCAAAAGTTGTAGCTCAAGCAGACGCACGAGGAGAATTTTTAAGTAATACACAACTAGATGCACTGTCTAGTATGGTTGCAGAAGGTAATAAACGTTTAGATGTTGTAAACAAAATTAACTCTAATGCTTCCGCAATTGTAACAAACTCAGCAAGAGCTTTATTCGCTGAACAGCCTCAGCTAATTCAGCCCGGTGGAAATGCTTATACAAGCAGACGTATGGCTGCTTGCTTAAGAGATATGGAAATTGTCCTAAGATATGTAAGCTACGCTATGATTGCAGGTGATTCCAGTGTACTAGATGATAGATGTTTAAATGGATTAAGAGAAACTTATCAAGCCTTAGGAACACCAGGCTCCTCTGTATCTGTAGCAGTACAAAAAATGAAAGAAGCTTCTGTTGCACTAGCCAATGATCTAACTGGTACTCCTCAAGGAGATTGTAGTGCATTAGTAGCAGAGCTTGGTAGTTACTTTGATAGAGCTGCTGTATCTGTTGTCTAATCGCTGATAAATTTATCTTTAAATTTAAGCACTATTTTTAATATTTTCTGAGGTATCCCTTTTATGAAGACTCCAATTACTGAAGCAATTGCATCTGCTGATAGCCAAGGTCGTTTTTTAAGCAACGGAGAATTACAAGCTATTAATGGTCGTTATCAAAGAGCTGCAGCCAGCTTAGGAGCAGCTCGTTCTTTGACTAATAATGCTCAAAGATTAATCACTGGAGCTGCCCAATCTGTATATACTAAATTTCCATATGTAACACAGATGCCTGGCCCGACTTATGCATCTAGTGCAATTGGTAAAGCTAAATGTGCAAGAGATATCGGTTATTATCTACGCATGGTTACATACTGCTTAGTGGTAGGGGCAACAGGACCAATGGATGAGTACTTAGTTGCAGGACTAGAAGAAATTAACCGTAGCTTTGAATTATCTCCAAGTTGGTATGTTGAAGCGCTACAATATATTAAAGGTAGCCATGGTTTGTCTGGCCAAATTGGTAATGAAGCAAATGTTTATTTAGATTATGCTATCAATACATTAAGCTAAAAGCTGTCTTAGACTATCTCTAAAAGTAAAATCTTTTATATTCTAATACTTAATTTTCAAGTTTCTTCTTGCGAATTAAGTATTAGTTATTATATTGTCTCTTTAAATTTTAATAAATACTCTGAAACTTCAATAACTGTTAATATAATGTTATTATTTCTTTAGATTCTGCCTGCCATTATAAAAAAATACTTTCTGTAGAGATAATGAAAAAAAAGATAGTTCACCCTATTGTGTTAGCCATTCTTGATGGGTGGGGCCATACTAATGTCCAGCAAGGAAATGCAATAAAAATTGCAAAAACACCAACTATTGATAGTCTAATGCAGACTTATCCAAACACCCTTCTAGTAGCTTCCGGCCAAGAAGTTGGATTACCTGCAGGACAAATGGGGAATTCAGAAGTTGGTCATACTACAATTGGTGGAGGTCGAGTAATTCAACAAGAATTAGTAAAAATAGGTAATTCAATAGCTGACAATAGTTTTTTTAATAATATACAGTTGAACACAGCCTGCGAATATGCTAATCACAATAACACCTCATTACATTTAATAGGACTTTGTTCTAATGGAGGAGTACATTCTCATATAGACCATTTATTAGCACTTATAGATTTAGCTAGCTCCAAACAAGTTGCCAATTTATATCTCCACCTAATCACGGATGGCAGGGATACTAGCTCTAACTCTGCCAAGTATTTTATAAAAATAGTATCAGAATATATCAAGCATAAGCAGTTTGTTACAATCAGTACTATTAGTGGTAGATATTATGCAATGGATCGTGATTTTCGTTGGTCTAGAACGCAAGCTGCATATAATATTTTCACAAGCTATAATTCTACTACTCTGAGTGAATCTGTGAATTATGATGATTTAATTGATCATTATTATAATGAAGGAATATCAGATGAATTTATACCGCCCTCACGAATTAATGTAGGTTCTATAGACGATAATGATGCTATAATATTTTTCAATTTTCGACCAGATCGTATGCGACAGATAGTACAATCTTTTGTGCAAAAGCCCTTTAATTGTTTTTCTACAAAGCCCTTACATAATCTTCATGTAGTAACATTTACTAATTATGATTCATCCCTGAATACTTCAATTGCTTTTCATCCTCACATATTAAACAATTTTTTAGGAGAAGTTCTGTACAAATATGGGCTAAAACAATTTAGAGTCTCTGAAACAGAAAAATATGCGCATGTCACATATTTCTTTAATGGTGGTGCAGAAGAGCCCTTCCCCGGTGAAGATAGAGAATTAGTATCAAGCCCATCTGTTACTACTTATGATCTTGCTCCTGACATGTCTGCAGAAATAGTTACACAAAAAAGTATAAGTGCAATAAATAAAGCTATTTATTCTTGCGTAGTTATTAACTATGCTAATGCAGATATGTTAGGACATACAGGTAAGCTAAAAGAAACAATTCAGTCTATTGAAACAGTTGATTTATGTATTGCCAAATTACTTGATGCTGTCAGTAAACTAAATGGCACCTTGATAATTACAGCTGATCATGGAAATGCAGAATGCATGTTTACCGAAGAAGGACATCCGTGCACATCGCATACAACTAACCTAGTTCCATTAATTTTAATCGAAGGAGAGCAAGAAGTAATTGCCGGTCATGGTGGACAAGTTAAATTAAGAAGCAACGGGTCTCTTGCGGACATCGCACCAACAATTCTGGATATTTTACGTTTAAAAAAACCAACAGAAATGACAGGTAAATCTCTAATTATTAACTCTAAATATGAAACTAGAAATATGGATGAAACCTATGTAGAACTATGAGATTTCTTAGATAAATATATGACCTTTAACTTTGCATCTTTTTGTAGTATTGAATTTATTTCACCAACTCAAATATGGAGTAGTCCTAATATTCCTACGATCTGGAAGATCATCTTGCTTGGAGATGGGTCATTTACTAGGCATTGCCAGATCATTACTCATGGAGATACTCTAATAAGCCATATTGCTACATCCATTTATAGAAAAGAGGAAAACTCATCACAGTCTTATATTAATCGAAGAGTCTGGATTGGTAATAATCTAATAAACAGATTGATATTTGCCAGCTCGTGGTGGAGTGTAGAAAAATATGAAGCTATATATAAGCATCCAAGTAAGGCAATAGGGTCTGTCCTTATTCAATCTGAGCTAGATTTTTATAGAGATATTCATGGTATTTTCTTTGGGTACTCTACAGAACTAGAACATCTTTTTTTAGTCCAAGGACCTTTTTGGGGAAGATACTATACTCTATTTCATAACGGGAAACCAATTTCTATAATTTATGAAATTTTTTCCCCGTTACTAGAAAATTTTCAATAAGGTTTGAATATCTTTAATTTATAATTAAGTTGCGTATATTAGGAGAATATAATCCATGTTTAATTTTTTATTTAATAGCTCTAACCAAAGGAAGATTAATAGTTATTTACCAATCGTAAAAAAAATTGGTATCTTGGAAAATGAAATCCATAATCTCTCAGATAAAGCGTTGCGAGCTAAGAGTATTGAGTTTAAGACGAGACTAAATAAAGGAGAAATCCTTGATGATATACTAGTAGAATCTTTCGCTGTAGTAAGAGAAGCTGGCCTTAGAGTATTGGGTCTTAGAGTATTTGATGTTCAAATAATGGGAGCTATTATTTTGCATCAAGGTAAAGTTGCTGAAATGAAAACTGGAGAAGGCAAAACCTTAGTCGCAACATTAGCTGGATATTTAAATGCTCTATCTGGTAGAGGTGTACATATTGTTACAGTGAATGACTATTTAGCAAGAAGAGATTCAGAGTGGGTTGGTCAAATACATAAATTTTTAGGGTTATCTGTTGGCCTAATTCAGCAAGATTTACCAAAGGCAGAAAGAAAACTTGCATACCAGTGTGATGTTACTTATGTAACTAATAGTGAACTGGGTTTTGATTATCTAAAAGATAATATGGTGTTATCAATGGCAGAGATAGTTCAAAATAAATTTGCTTTTTGTATTATTGATGAAGTCGATTCTATATTAATTGATGAAGCCCGCACACCTTTAATTATTTCAGGCCCGTCAGAAGCGCCTGTCGAAAAATATTCAAAAACCTACTTACTTACTACTATGTTAGCGAAGGACTTACATTATGAAGTTGATGAAAAAGCCAGAAATATTATTTTAACTGAGCAAGGTACTCTTTTTTGTGAAGACTATTTAAATATTGACAACCTGTATGATCTAGACAATCCTTGGGTGCAGTATATTTTAAATGCAATAAAAGCAAAAGAGTTATTTATAAAAGATGTTCATTATATTATTAGAGACAGTCAAGTTGTTATAGTAGATGAGTTTACGGGAAGAATAATGTCAGGTCGTAGATGGAGTGATGGCTTACATCAAGCAATAGAAGCAAAAGAGCAAGTTACTATTCAGCAGGAAAACCAAACATATGCATCAATAACTTATCAAAACTTTTTTTTACTCTACCCAAAACTATCGGGAATGACCGGTACAGCTAAAACAGAAGAGTCAGAACTAGATAAAATTTATAATTTGGAAGTAATTTGTGTTCCTACCCATAAACCATTACGGAGACAAGAATTTCAAGATCTTGTTTATAGTACCGAATATCGTAAATGGGAAGCAATAGCTGACGAATGTTATGACATGTATCGAGTTGGGCGACCAACTTTAGTAGGTACTACTAGTGTAGAAAAATCGGAGCTACTCTCTAAATTACTTACACAATACAAGATTCCTCATAGCTTACTAAATGCTAAACCTGAAAATGTTGAAAAAGAGTCAGATATTATCGCTCAAGCAGGCCGACAATCTTCAGTAACAATTGCTACTAATATGGCTGGTAGAGGTACTGATATCATACTAGGAGGTAACCCTAATTATATTGCGAAGTCTATACTGGTAGATCTCTTAATAGGTAAAGCTTCTGTAGACAATAACTATAAATTACAGCAGTTATCATTAAATACTCAAATTTCTCTCAATAATATACTGAACACTTTGGAAACTGATTTAAGTAGTGCTAATCTTTCAGTCCTAGAGATGGAAAAGAAAATTTCAATAGCTTGTGAGCAAGTTATAATTGAGGATAAGCTCGAAATTCAATTAAGAAAAGCTTACCAAATGATCTTTGAAGAGTATGCAACTATTTTTAGTACAGAAAAAGACTATGTCTCTAAAGCAGGGGGGCTACATGTTATTGGTACAGAAAGACATGAGTCAAGACGAATTGATAATCAGCTAAGAGGTCGAGCAGGGCGTCAAGGAGATCCAGGATCATCTAGATTTTTTTTAAGTGTTGACGATAATTTGCTTAGAATTTTTGGTGGCAGTAAAATTGCTGATTTAATGCAGGCATTAAATGTTGATAATGATACTCCTATGGAATCAACTTTACTAAGTAAAAGCTTAGAGGCAGCTCAAAAAAAAGTAGAAGCTTATTTTTATGACACCCGAAAACAAGTTTTTGAATATGATCAAGTTCTGAACAGTCAAAGACAAGCAATTTATGCAGAAAGAAGACGTATATTGGAATCTAGTTATCCACGAGACTGCGTGCTGCAATATGCAGAAAGCACAATCGATGACATTATCAACTTTTGGCTAACATCTAAAGAAAACTCTGCAAAGTTTGAAAATTTAAATATAAAGATTAAATATTTATTAAACGCAACAGATACATTTTCTATCTCTCAGGAGTTATGTAAAGACTCAGAAGAACTAAAAAAATGGATTATTGAACAAGTTAGAATTAACTATGATCTGAGAGAAGCTTACCTAGAACAAATTAAACCTGGTTTGATAAGACAATTAGAAAAGTATTACTTACTGCAACAAATTGATAATGCATGGAAAGATCATTTACAAAAAATGGGAGCGCTGCGAGATTCTATAGGTTGGAGAAGTTACGGCCAGCAAGACCCCTTGGTAGAATATAAAAATGAAGCTTTTAATTTATTTATCGAAATGATTACGCATGTGAAACATACTGTAGTTTATGCTATTCTCAGATCTCGTTTAATGATGAAAAATGATTAATTTGTTATCTTTTATTACCTAAATCTCCATTTAGTAGTTGACAGGTTGTGTAAAATTCGATATCTTCATACTAGTAGAAATACTTGCCCCCATCGTCTAGAGGCCTAGGACATCTCCCTTTCACGGAGGTAACGGGGATTCGAATTCCCCTGGGGGTAATATGCAATTAAGAGATTATAGCATTTTTAGCATCTTTGCAAAAACTTTGAATTTCCTCTAAACCAGTCTTTGGTAAATTTCCTGATAGTCTTTTAACAAACGCGCTACCTATTACTATCCCATTAACATTCCAGCTTTTAATTTCTTGAATCTGCTCTATGCTTGAAATACCAAATCCTAAAATAATTGATTTATTAGTCATCTTTCTAATAGTATCTGTTAATTTTCTTAATTTTGATGTAATCTGAAATTTTTGACCAGTTACTCCAGTTGTACTAACTAGATAAATACAGCTAGGTGCATTACTAACAATTTTATTAATCCTGTCATATGAGCTAGTTGGAGCTAGCAATAAGATCAGTTCAATATTAAATGATTTACATACCTCTATAATATATTCTGATTCTTCAATAGGTAAGTCTGGTATTAAGATTCCTTTGATACCAGCTTTGCTAATCGCATAAATAAAATTATTGATACCTAAATTTAAAACAGGATTATAGTAAGTAAATAAAACAATTGGTGCCTTGATATTATGTTGTACTGTCTTGACCATCTGTAAAACTTCCTTAAGATTGATACCTTGTTTCAAGGCGCGACTAGAAGCCTCCTGTATGACGGGCCCATCCGCTAAAGGATCGGAATAAGGTAACCCTAACTCTATAATATCTGCTCCATGATTATCCAGAATTTGAAGAGCTTTTCCTGTAGAGACAAGATCAGGATCACCAGCAGTAATGAATGGGATTAAAGCACATTGTTTATCAAGATTCTTAAACACAGAAGCAATAGTATTCATAAAGCGTTTATTTTTATATTAATCATTGTATTTATGTACATATAATATCAGTTACACTTTAATAAGTACAAATACTAATTTTGTTTTTATATAGGCCGCCCGGGACTCGAACCCGGAACTATTCGGTTAAAAGCCGAGTACTCTACCATTGAGTTAGCGACCCTTTTTATTTTTGACTACTGAAGAGATAACATAGCTGCATCTTAAATAGCAAGTAGTCACAAGTTTTAAGAGTCATTTTATTAAATTAGTAGCTTTATTTTTCACCTTTATGATTCCAAACTCATTTTTGCATAAAAAATTTATTTCTACAATAGATACAAGAAAACTTTTACCTTACAATTCTTCCTTATTAGTTTCATTTTCTGGAGGTCAAGATTCGTTAACCTTACTCAAAATACTTTTTGATTTGAAGAATTTTTATAATTGGAAAATATCTTTAGTCCATTTTGATCATAGATGGCGCTCTGACTCAATGCTGGCCTCAAAACAAGTTCTTGGATGTGCAAAACTGTATAATCTTCCCATGTATTATTTTGAATGTCCTAAATATCTTAAGACAGAAGAATCTAGTCGAACATGGCGCTATACAACTTTGATTAATATAGCTTATAGTAATAAGTTCACAACAATAGTATCAGCCCATACAGCTACAGATAAAACAGAAACAGTCTTAAGTAATCTACTTCGAGGCACTGGTCTTGATGGTTTATCTAGTATTCGCTGGTCGTCCCAAATAAGCAATGCAGTTTACTTAGTTAGACCTTTATTAAACTTCTATAGGTCAGAAACTGCGTGGTTTTGTCGAAAATATTTCCTTCCGATTTGGATGGATCAATCTAATTATAACTGGACTCTATCAAGAAATAGATTAAGGCAAGAATTAATACCATATATTAAGTCTTATTTTCAACCTCAATTTGAAGAAAAGAGCTGTATTTTATCAAGTTTAATAGCGATAGATGTAGATTTTCTAGAGCAAGAAGCATTGCGTATATACTCTTTAATCCAGCATGCAGAGTTGCTAGCTATTAACTATTTAATAATAAGGCTTCTGCATCCTTCTATACAGGGTAGAATACTAAAGATATTTTTTGTATCTCATTTAGACTTAAACCCTAGTTCACAACAGATTGGTGATATGATATTTTTTATTAATCAAAGTATATTAAAGAATATAAATATTAAAAATTATGTTTTAGGTATTGACGATATTTGGTTATATATTGGTGTTACACAAAAAATTGAGGAAATAATACAGCAGGATAACTAGCTCCTTAGATTTATATGAAATTAATACTTTAAACAGAATTACTACATGGACATAGAAACTAAAAAAACAATTGAGCAGCTATTAAGTGATCACAAAATAGTCTTATTCATGAAAGGCAATAAAATAATGCCAATGTGTGGTTTTTCTAACACCGCGACTCAAATTTTGAACACTTTGAATATTAATTACTTTACTTATGATGTTTTAGAAAATGAAAATGTTCGCCAAGCCATAAAAGAATATTCTAGCTGGCCAACTATTCCTCAGTTATATATTAATCAAGAATTTATAGGAGGGGCAGATATTATGTTAGAACTTTTTGAAACAGGTGAATTGCAAGCTCAAGTAGAGACGTTGCTGGCCGCATAAATCAGTTATAAAAAACTTAAAGTTTTACTATATAAATATTATAAAAAAGTATTTAGTGCTAATATATTCTTGTAGTAGCAGATGTTTATTAAGTTTAGACTCAAAATTCTAACTCTGAATTCTATATATAAGAGATAATGTTATGATTAATTGGCAAGTAATAGCTCAACTTGTATCTTTAGGTGTCATTGTTTTAGTTGGACCAGCTGTAATAATTTTGTTATCTTTGAAAAGAGGCAATCTTTAGTAACCAAAATTTAAATATTATCTACAAGTGTTCTTGTAAAATTAAATATAAATTTTGACATAAGAATCAGCATTGTTTCAATCTATTTAATACTGGTAAACTGTAAACGTTTAGTCTCATCAATATATCAAGTGACTCTATTCTAAAGTCTCCGTTAAAATAAATCCTTAAACAAACTTTGTTTAAGGATTTAGTCTTTGTATTAAAATGAACAGCAGCAGTTGAACGATTTTTTGTAGTAATAGTATAAATGGGGAACTGAACCAACTTTATCTAAAATAAATTTAGATATCCACATGTCTTATTTATAAGACTTAGTAATGCTAATTCAGTATTAGATAATTAATACTATTATTACTACTAATACAGAATATTCACAACAATGTTATGCACTGTGAGATTAAATACATAATTTTTATTGTGTGAAAAAGAGTTTGACTATGATATTTGCTCTTCTAAAGTTATTGTATCTATTTCTTGTAATTCACTTGCAAATTCGTTATCTGGAGTTAAAAAAAGCATACAATGACACTCTCTGCGCTCACGCATTGGTACACAAGGACAGTTCCAGTATGTAGCAGAAATCTCAGCTTTTTTATCTTCATAGTGCCTACATGGACATAAAGGAGCTCCATATTGGTCTTTATGCCTAGCTAGCCCCTCTATGACAACGGCAGTGACACTACTGTCAACACAAAAAAAAGTTCCTGTTCGTTTTGCATAAGTTTCTGAAAACTTTCGCATAGCTTCTAAATTGTTAGGGAAAGACACCGAGCTTTGTTTTTTCATTAATATTGCCTCATTAACAGTAATTATGAGATTCTATGCTGCTATCAAATTCAATTTGACAAGCCAAAATATTAGATATCGCTATATCATCTAGTATATTTTAACCTATCATTTTGAATATAGAATCTTATGTTTACTATGATGTTATAAATTGATTAAGAACCTATTTTTTATTGAAATAAAAAACAATTAACATTTAACAATTAATTCAGAAAATCAATTTATAACTAATTATAGTGATAATTTCATATACATAAAAACTATCATTACAATTTTGTATTAATTAGTTCATAATTGATACTTTCTTTGCTAGTTTAAATTAGAATAAAAACATGTTACTTGACTTAATTTAATAAGGAACTTATGACAGCAGCTTATTTACCTTCTATACTAGTCCCATTGGTTGGATTAATATTTCCAGCTTTAAGTATGGCTTTGCTATTTATTTATATTGAGAAAGAAACAATTGCATAGATAAACTTTTTGTTTATTTATATTACATTTTAAGCTGTATTTTAGTTTTCACTAAAATACAGCTTATTAGTAACCTAACTATTCTCTTTTCAAAATAAATCTTTTTACTATAGTTTTTATAATGAAGAACCAACTCCAGAATAAGAGCCATATATGAAAATTCCCAGCACTGTAATTGCTGCTATTCCACCGACTGTGGCAACTAGCCACAGAGGTATTCTTCCGGTTCCAGCCATAATTAAATTCCTGTTAATTGCTTAAATATCTTTAATTGTTCAAATTTGCCTTTTTATACTATTGGCTAAACAAAAAGTTAGTTGAAGAAATAGCTAGAAAATAGTACTGCTAAAACAAATATTAACAGTAGACCCCAAAAAAGAGAAGTTCTATTTAAGTCTACAGGTTCCTTATTAGGATTAGGACCACTCATTCTAATCTCCTATCTTTGAATAAATTGCATAGACGTAATTGCGCCTAAGAAAAATACAGTTGGAATTGCCAATCCATGTATAGCAAGCCATCTAAATGTAAAAATGGGGTAAGAGACTGGTTGATTCGCGTTGCCCTTAGTCATAACTATCTCCTTTACTATATGCCTTTGGTTAAATCTTCTAATTCCTGCTTGGCATTAAATCTATCGTTAACTAATGGAACTTGCTGACGATCTTGTGTAAAATATTCGTTAGGACGAGGTGTTCCAAAAACATCATATGCTAACCCAGTACTGACAAATAACCAGCCTGCAACAAATAAAGCCGGTATAGTAATACTATGAATTACCCAATAACGAACACTCGTAATAATGTCAGAAAAGGGACGTTCTCCTGTTGAGCCTCCCGACATATACAGTACCTCCTACTAAAAATTGTTTTTATAACCCATAATATATAATCAAATATTACTACAGTATAGTAGCTCAATTCATAATAAAATTTCTGATTTACAAAATAATTTTTTTATCAAATTTATATTTATACATTATATTTAGCTTTCTTGATAAACGGAACTTCATTCATCTTTAGCAATTATAAGATCAAAGAAAAAGCAACTACCATTTTTCAGCTCACTATAAAGATGAATCTCACTATTATGTTTTTGAATAATATTTTTAACAATTGATAAACCTAGTCCTGTTCCTTCTAATGTATGTACATAGTTTTCGATTCTTAAAAAACGAGCAAATATTCGTTCTTGATTTTTTTTAGAAATTCCAATACCAGTGTCGCAGATTTCGACGCGAACTTTCTGAATTTTTAAAGATGGTAGACTAAAAATGTTGTTCGAATCATCCGTCTTATATGTTCTCAAGACAATAATCCCGTTAGAATGTGTGAACTTTAAAGAATTACCTATTAAGTTGGCTAATATTTGTAAAATTAGATTATAATTACCTAATACACACGGTAAGTTTCTCTCAATGTCAATACATAGGTCAATTTTCTTATCTTTTGCAGAAAGTTGATAAGTTCTAATTGTTTGTTCTATAGCAGACACTAAATCTATAGCTTGAAGTGGATACTCTTGTTCTGATTCCAAACGGGATAAATCTAGAACATCATTAACTAGCCGAGTCAATCTTTCTGTCTCTTTATTAGCTATAGCTAGAAATTCTAATTTTTGTACGTCGTCTAAAGACTCATGATATTCATATAATGTCTCTAAGAAAGAACGGATATTAAATAAAGGTGTTCGTAATTCATGAGATACATTACTGATAAATTGGTTCTTAACTTCGTTTAACTCAACTTCTTGAGTTCTATCCTGAATGGTTATTGCAATACCTTTTAGTATGCTGTAGTTATGATCTAGTACAGTTGTTAGTAAAACTCTAAAAGTTTTTTTATAATTTTTTTGTAGTTTTATACAAATCTCTTGTGTTTCACATAATGACTGTTCCAAAAAATTTTTCCGTACAATATCATTTAAAACTGGAAAAAGTTGTTGATTAATATCTTCTGGCAAATAGTCAACAATAATTGATCCGGCTATATCTTGGCCTTCCCAACCGAAATTTTCAATAGCTGTTCTATTGACTAAAATAATTCTTAGATCTTTATCCAATAAAATAGCTCCGTCTGCAATAGTAGAAACAAGAGTCTCTAATTTAGCTTTCTCCGAAGTTAACTTTTCAACATTCTGTTGCTCGTATTTTTCAAGTCTTTCCGCCATCTCATTGAAATTAAATATTAGAGCTCCAAGCTCTCCTCCGAACGGTAAATTAATTCTTTGGTGAAAATCTCCAGAAGCAATATTTTTTACCCCAGTTAGTAACTTTCTAATTGGTTTTGTAATAGTAAAAGCATTGAAGGCAGCACCAAGAATAACCATGAGCCAAATTGATACAAATACAGCTATACTAACATCTCTTGTAAGTTGTGAAGATGTGGTGATTGTTGGATTTAAATTAATGCCAATATTAAGAATTCCTAATAATTTTTTCTCCTTAGTCAGCGGTATAATAATATCTATAATTTCTTCTTGCAAATGATTATGAGTTTTAACAATTGGAGTATTAGAAAAATAATAGTTTTCGTTGCGCAAACAGTGATACTCGCTTAAGGAGAATAAATTAATTGCTGTATCTGAAGAAAAAGGAATACTATAATATATTTGTCCTTCAGCATTAAAGACTAAAATATATCTGATACTTGATGTGCTTAAATAAAAGTGTTCAATAAACTGCTGTAGCTGTAAATAATTCTTAGCTTCTAAAATCGGAGTAATGTTGACTGATAGTAGTAAGCTTAGATCTTTTCCAAAACGGTTATCTATTAAACGAGTTTCTTGCTGTATATTAGTTAAGGTCCAGAAAGTTAAACTGCTCATGAGTAACGACACCATGAGAGTCGTCATGGCCATTAATCTTGTCTGAAGAGTAATGTCAGACCACCATTTTTTTAAACTTTGAAAAATTGTAGTTATGAGGCTATATATATATAATATAGAATTCAAAATTGATGAAGAAGAAAACATTTCTTTATTTTCAACAAGCTATTTTTTAAATATTGTTGGCTTGGGCAATAGAACTTCCTGTAGTTTGAAACATAAAATATGATAAGATAAAATCAGTAATAAAAATTGTTAGTAAAATAGTTACTACTGAAGAAGTTGTCGAATTTCCAACTCCTTTAGCTCCACCAGTACTAGTTAACCCCCATTGACAACTAACAAATGCGATGATGATAGCAAAACAGATCGATTTTTCTAGACAACTTAAAAAATCTGAGATACAAAGCGCTTTAAAAGCAGACTTAAGAAAAATGCTAGAAGGTATGTCATACATTATAAAGGCTACAAATATACTAATTGCAATACTTGTAGTTAATGACACGGTACTTAATATGGGTAACATTATAAAACAAGCTACAACTTTGGGGAATACCAAGTAATCTATAGGATTAGTATTTAATAAGTACAAAGCGTCAATTTGTTCTGTAGTTTCCATTGTGGCAATTTCTGCTGTAAAAGAAGATCCAATTTTTCCTGCTATAATTACTGCAGTTAAGACTGGAGACAACTCACGAGTAAAAGCAATAATAATAACTGCTCCAACTGCACTAGCAGCATCAAGATACAAAAACTCTTTTGCAATCTGCATAGTGAATACCATACTAATAAAACAGGCTGTTAATAAGGTTATATTCAGTGATCCAGGACCTACAATATAAATTTGTTCAACTAGACTATTGGTATTGATTGTAATAGTTTTTAACCTTAGTAATAATCTAAAAAATAAGCTTATTGTCGAGCTAAGTCTCTCTAGCCATTGTCGTAATCCAATTTGAAGCATATGATAATCTTATAAAAACTAGAATTGAAAATAATTTGAATTCATAAATAAAAATGGTTGCACGATTATTGAATTTAATGTTATAGTATCTCCAATGTTTTTGATTAAGCTAATAAATTTTTCTAGCATAAATCTTAATTAAGTTATTAGGGGCGGTTAGCTCAGTGGTAGAGCGCCTGCCTTACAAGCAGGTGGTCACTGGTTCAAGTCCAGTACCGCCCATAATATACAATATATTTGCTGGTTAATATAATATAGTTATAGGGCTCATCGTCTAAGGGATTAGGACAGAGACCTTCTAAGTCTCTAATGTAGGTTCGAATCCTACTGAGCCTGATTATTTTTTCTAAATTACTTCTGCCTCAAATATTCTATTGAAGACTTTTTGAACTTTTTCACCAGAATCCATCGTCTCTAAAGGATCTTTTCTTAGCCTATGGCGCAAGCATAAAGTAATTACTTTGCTAATGTCAGAACTTTTTACGTTTTGCTGGCCATTAAACGCTGCATAAGCTTTAGCTGCTCTGTTGGTAACAATATCTCCCCGCAGTCCATCAACATCAAGCTCCCCACAGACTTGGGAAATTTTAATCCTTAAATCATAATCGATTGTAATATTAGATAATAGTAATTGAGCTTCTCCAATTTTTTGCTTTAAAGTGTTCTGAGTCTTTTGGCAATCTTTTATACATTGTTCAGGATCTTGATCAAAATTTGTTCGCTGTTCAACAATTTGCACTCTCAATTCTGGGTCTTTAACTGTACGAATTTCAGCATGCATTCCAAATCTGTCTAACAGTTGAGGTCTTAATTCACCTTCTTCAGGATTTCCAGAACCTACGAGTACAAATCTAGCAGGATGCCTAACTGATATACCTTCACGCTCGACAGTATTCCACCCGGACGCAGCTGAATCTAATAAGATGTCAACAAGGTGATCATCCAGTAAGTTCACTTCATCTACATATAGTATACCTCTATTAGCTTTTGCCAGTAATCCTGGTTCAAAAGTTTTAATCCCTTCAGTTAGTGCTTTCTCTATATCAATTGTGCCACAAACTCTATCTTCTGTAGCGCCAAGAGGAAGATCAATCATGGGTACATTTATGTAGGAGGTAGTAAGATCTACTCCATCCTGAAGAGCTTTTTTATTCTCATCACTCATAAGATCAACATTATTAGGATGTGAATTAAATAAGTCGTCTTTTATAATTTCTATTTTAGGTAATAAATCAGCAATTGCTCTTATTGTTGTTGACTTGCCTGTTCCACGATCTCCCATAATCATAACACCACCAATCTTAGGGTCAATTACGTTTAAAAGTAGAGCTAATTTCATTTCCTCTTGTCCAACTATTGCAGTAAAAGGAAAGACTGGTCGAACTGTTTCTTTGTTCTCTTTAATACTTGAATTCACAAATTTAGTTATAATGTTTGTTTAAACGATAGTTTTCTACTTTAACGACGTTCTTGTACATATCTTACTTGTATTCAATTGCATAATAAGCTGGTTATTCTAATTGTATATATAGAAGATAATAAAATAAAGTAAATAGCGATAATAATATCTTGTTAGATTATTATCGCCTTTAAAAATATTATATTCAGCAGCTTCTTTATCAAAACTAATTGTTAGATACAATAAATATCGCGAAAATTATTGGTACAATTCTTTTCCTAAGCGAATAGCTAATACTGCAGAAACAAGAGCAAATAAAAGAGCAACAAAAATTTGACTATCGTCAACCATAAAAGCCTCACCTGTTATAAATTGTGCTATTCGTGAACTAGATTTACATATTGAATTACTAATGTTATGCAAACATAACAAAAGCATAAACTATTTTAGCACAAAAAATGTATTTTAGTTAAATCATAGTTATAGATTTTGTAATAAAATGACCTTCTGAAAAAAGGTGGACAATTTAATTGTTAAAATAGTGACCTTCTTTATATAGAGTGTAACAAAAAATAGCTATAAAAATAATCATCTAAGTAGTAAAAAAATTCAATCTCTTGTTTGATACTTCATACTATAGAGAAACCCTATCTAGAAATAAATATGTGTGGTTTACGCAACATATGTAGATCAAATAAAAGTTTGTAAAAACTTTAGTAGCATATAGGTAAGTAAAATGTAAAAATTTACTTCTAGGAAAGATAAAAAGACTCGAATTAATTGTTAAAGCATCATATCTTGCAAAGTTAGAAGTAGAATTTTTCTAAAGGTGAGCTTGCTTCTGATTAGCTATTTAGTAAGATACTATTTTAAAAAAGCAATGATCAGTAGCTAGCTGTCGAAAATAGCTAGCCATATTGGAATAAAGACAAACTTTAGATTTCTGCGGAAAGTGGCAGTGGAGAATTGTCTACAATCACCGAAAGCCTGATAAAATAATACTGCGTGGTGCTGATGTAAATCTCGTTGTTTTAAGAGGTTCTGATAGTATTTTGAAAAGAAACATTGGCCAACTCTATGTTGGCAGCTGTGTTGATATTGAAAATTTAAGCACTGTCTAGCATTGTTGGGTGTAAAGCACCTGTAAGTTACTGACTAAATTTGCTGTCGAAAGATTACTATTTAACTTTAAAACAGTAGTTGAAACTGCTCAGCTAAAGCGCTTTACTTAATTATCACTGATACTCAAAGATGAAAGTCAGGAAAGCAAACAATACTAAACCTTCCTTACAGTGTTCCCAACTGTAAACGATGGTTACTAGATGTTTCGTATTATTGCCACGCGCAGTATTCTAGGTAATGTGTAAAGCATACTCTTCTAAGAGTGAAGCTTAAAACAATTCGTAATTCGTGGAGCTTCCACAAGTGGTAGAGTATGTGGTTTGATTCACTACAATACAAAAAACTTTGCTAAGATTAGATATGCCATAAATTTTCTTGAAAAGGAAAAGTTATTTCAAGAATGTAAACATGGATAGCTTATAGCTAAGACCTTTTTGTGAAACGTTAGGTTAAGTCCCCCAGAAAGCTTTCCTTTGTTTTTAGTTGAATACTGTTAAAAGACTTTTGTTGATAAATTTAAGGATGATATAACGTTAAGCTAGTGTGTCTTTGATGTTCTATGCTAAATACTTGTTATAATAGTCGTGATAAAAAATAGCCAATTTACAAAAGCTAGTTAATCTCATAAACACAACCTTAGTTCAGATTTCAGACTGTAACTAGCCTGCATAAAAGTCAAATTGCTAGTAATAGCCGGTCAACTACATGGCGATGAATCTGTCTCCGTACTTTGTACGCACCGAACATAAATTTTCAGGCTTACACTTTGGTGCATTTAGCACAGTAAAACTATGCTGATATATTTTGAACTCAGCTGTTAAACATTATAGCGGCAATAACACTTAAAGAATAAACCCTTTGAGAAAGCAGCTTACTGTCAAAGCTAT